GGAGGAAGAACCGGTAATAGACACAAAACCATCCGTTCTGGTTCTACATTTGTTCGAATAAAATGCTTAGCTAATTCCATGCGTCTAACCAAAAAAACCTTTCTTCTTCCAATTTTTCTCTCTTTCCATTCATTACCGGCGGGCCCTTCGCCCCCTAAGTCTTTCCATTCGACCAATGAAGAATCTCTAATAAGTCCCAAATCCAGATCGGCTAATTGTTCTCTGATAGCACCTGCCCCAGTCGAGATTTCTCTATTTCGAAATCTATCGAAACCTTGAGTAGTAAAAAAAGGTGGGATGCTGTATTTCCAAGATTGTATTTCGTATTCGAATGAACCTCGTAATCGTAAGAAAGTGGGTTTTTTAGCAACAGGCCTCGCAAAGGAAAAATTGGGATAGGTTCCTATAGGATTTCCCCCCCTTCAAAATCGGACGTGAGGGTTTCCTCTCATCCGGCTCAAGTAGTTACGCCAAATAACGATAAAGGGGGGCTCTCGCTTTCCCATTTTTTTTTTTCTAGAAAACCCCAACAAGATCTACTCCTTACTCAAGTTTCCGGTGAGGACCAACCAACATTTCATTAATACATCCTTCCTTTTTATTTCTATTTTATGAATTCCTGATTCGGCAATTTAGGACATAAATGAAATGGGAAATTATTGAGTAGTCTACTTCCCTTCGAATGAGGAATCCCCTTCTTAAAAGAATACCTCGGAACTCAGAAGGAATTTACTTGTCTATGTATCGTTCTGTTCGATCTTTTAGGTCCCTACTTAACCTCGACGGTTATGTCATGATTTAAAGCCTATATGCGATAGATAGGCTTTCGCAACCATGCCATATTTGTTTACTTGAAGAGAAATTCTTTCTATATGGAATGATTAATTCCACGTAAAGAAGTCTTTTTAACGAGGTACAACTAGCAATTCCTATTTATCTGTTATGGAATCAACCATAGATCAATTCCCCTTATTTTGAGAGTATTGAATACACCCATAATAGGATTCTGAGTTTCATGCTGCTCCTCCCAAGAGACATGTCAGAGCTGGGGCATCCCAATGAGATTGAACGGGATGACAGTTTCTTATTCCGAATCTGTAAAATCAAAATTTCGATCAAATCACACATCGCAGTATACGAGGCCCTCTAATTCTTTAAGCGGTTTATCTAAAAGATTCGCGATATAACTAGGAAGACGTTTCAAATACCACACATGAGTTACTGGGCATGCCAGTTTAATGTATCCCATTTGATATCGTCGTACCCGAGTATGAACAAACTCGACTCCACATTGTTCGCAAAATTTCGGTTCTTTTTTTGTATCTCTGATTACTCGATAATTTCCACAAGCACAAATTCCACTTTTTATAGGCCCAAAAATTCTTTCACAAAACAATCCATCCTTTTCCGGTTTATTGGTTTTGTAATGATAAGTATGGGGTTTTGTCACCTCTCCAACCACCTCTCCATTAGGTAGGATTTTATTAGCCCAGGCAATTATTTGTTGAGGAGAAACTGATCCAATTCGAAGTTGTTGATGTTTATATCGGTCGATCATAGAAGAAAAATTCTGATTCATTCCAATCAAACTTCCTTCCTATTAATCTGGAAGTTCTTCTCAGATACAAGGAAATGGTTCATTTCTAGAGCCAAAGATCGTAGTTCTCGAACTAGCAATCGAAAAGATTCTGGAGCATCCTTCTCTGGCTTAGCTATCCTTCCTCCATTGATCGTAGTATCAAGTACTTCCTGACGAGCTCGAACATGATCAGATTTATAAGTAAGCATCTCTTGTAAGATATGAGCAACACCAAATCCCTCTAGAGCCCAAACTTCCATTTCTCCTACCCGCTGTCCCCCTTGTTTGGCTCTTCCTCTAAGAGCTTGTTGTGTAACAAGCGCGTACTTTCCAGTGGAACGCCCATGGATTTTATCATCAACTTGATGAATTAATTTCAAGATATAGGCCTTTCCTATTAAAACAGGTTGTTCGAAAGGATCCCCCGTTCTTCCATCAAATATTCTGCTTTTTCCCGGATATTCGGGTTCAAATACCCATGGATTCGCTGTTCGCTTACCGGCTTCATATAATTCAGAAAACACGAGTTTTCTCGAAGCCTCTTGCTCATATCTCTCATCAAAGGGCGCTATTCGATAATGTCTGTCTAGCAGATCCCCCGCTAACCCGAGCGAACACTCAAATATCTGCCCTACATTCATTCGTGAAGGTACTCCTAATGGATTGAAGACCATATCAACAGGTGTTCCATCTTGCAGATAGGGCATATCTTGTATAGGCAAAATTTTGGAAATGATACCTTTATTCCCATGCCTTCCTGCTACTTTATCACCTACTTTGATTGCACGTTTCTGTGAAATATATACACGAATCGTTTCTGGATTATAACTGTAACCCCCTTTTTTATGGACCCATCTCACATCAATAACTCGACCTCTGCTACCTATGGGTAATTTTAGACACGTTTCCTTTGTGGTGGATACCGGAATACCAAGTATGGCTCGTAATAATCTAGCTTCCGGGGCAGATGAGGATTCTTTCGCCATCTGCGGCGTTAATTTGCCTACTAAAACATCGCCCGTTTCTACCCAAGAGCCCAGCATCACAATTCCACTTTTATCTAAATTGCGAAGTAAATGGGCCTCTAAGTACGGTATGTCATTAGTGATTCTTTCGGGACCTTGGCTTGTCACATGAATCTGAATTTCATATTTCCGTATATGAAAAGAAGTATAAATATCTGCATATACCAGACGTTCGCTAATGAGTACTGCATCCTCAAAATTGTAGCCCTCCCAGGGCATATAAGCCACTAATATATTTTTTCCTAAAGCGAGTTCGCCGCCAGTTGTAGCAGTACCCTCCGCTAAAATTTGTCCTTTTTTAATGCATTTACCCCGCGGAACCCGGGTTTTTTGATGCATACAAGTATTTTTGTTGGAACGTTGATACCTAAGCAAGGGAATGCTTAGAGTGTCTCCATTACCTGATAAAATGATCTTGTCAGTATTGGCATAAATGACCTTTCCCCCGTGTTCGGCTATAACGGAAACCCCCGAATCTAGAGCCACATGGCCTTCTAACCCAGTTCCAACAATGCACTTCTCGGATCGAGAAAGCGGAACTGCTTGACGTTGCATATTAGAACTCATTAAAGCCCGATTCGCATCATTGTGCTCGACAAAAGGAATGAGGGAGGCTCCAATAGAAAAATATTGGAAGGGAAAAATGCTTCGAAGCTGAATCTCTTCCCATGCAATAGTCAGGAATTCTTGACGGTATCGAGCCGGAACACCCTGCTCTTCCGTAATACCACGATTTACTGCTAAAGAATTTCCTGACGTTACCATATAGTATTCATCCAGACTTGGGGATAAATAAAGCACCCGCCCCTTTTTTGATCTCTCAGAAATTTCATAAAACGGTCTTTCTAAAGATCCCCAATGACCAAGCCTCGCATGAATTGCTAAGGATCCAACGAGTCCAACATTGATTCCTTCAGATGTATCAATTGGGCAAATACGCCCATAGTTACTAGGATGGATGTCTCGTATCCGAAAACTAGCAGTTCGCCCTGTCAACCCCCCAGGACCCAAATAACTGAATTTTCGCCCATGAACTATTTGTGTCAATGGATTTGTTTGATCAAAAACTTGAGATAGGGGGTGTAGGCCAAAAAAGGATTCATAAGTGGTTGTTAATAGAGTTGAAGTTACCAAATAATGAGGAGTTGGTATCCTTTTTTGCTTAATTGCTCCACCTAGAGTTTTTCGAACCGCATATTCTAAACGAACCATAGCCACTCCGAATTGATCCTGTAAAAGATCCCCTACAGAACGAATACGTTTATTTTTCAAGTGATTCATATCGTCAAGCGTACCCATTCCAAATTTCATTCCGATCAAGTGATCCGCAGCTGCCAATACATCCCGTGGTAACAAAAATGTAATGTTCTGAGGTATATCAAGATTCAATCTCCGGTTCATATTTCGTCGCCCAACCCTTCCTAATTCACATCTTTGTTGAAAAAATTTCTTTTGTAATTCCTTACATAAGGACTCAGAAAATACTGGGTCCCCGCCGACACAAGCAAATTGTTGATAAAATTCCAAAATAGCATTTTCTTTTGACCCCATTTTTTTTTTCTCCTTATCATTCGGAAAAGACACGAAAATTTCTGGGTAGCAAACATTTTCTAGAATTTCTCTTAGATTCGAACCCATAGCTGATGATGGGACTAGAATAGATATTTTTTGTTTCCTACTCACGCGCGCCCATATCCGTGCTTTTCTATCAATCTCTAATTCTGATCTTCCTCCCCAATCTGATATTATGGTAGCGGTATAGACCGAAATTCCGGTATAGTCCAATTTTGAACGGTAATAAATACCGGGACTTTGCACTATTTGATTGATCACTATTCTGTATATTCCATTTACTATAGAGGTTCCCAGGGAATTCATGAGAGGAATGTTTCCAATAAATAGGTTTTGTTCTTGCGTATCCTTGCCGGTTTTCCAACTTAAGCCTGCGGGTACATATAATTCCGAACAATATGTGAGTGATCCATGCACAGCATCTATTTCTTTTATTAAAGGCTCTTGCAATTGATATCTTTCCACAAATAATTGAAATTCCATTTCTTGATCTCTATCCTCAATTTTTGGAAACTTATCAAATTCTTCCATCAAACCCTGATTGATGAACCTACAAAATCCCTCAAATTGTATCTGACTAAACCCAGGTACTGTGGACATTCCCTCGTTTGTATCTCGAAGCATCTTTACTTTTGTTTCCTATTTATCAAAAAAATCCCATTCATTGGCTCATTCTTCATCGAACCATATGGATCGATCTAGCAATGATGGACTGGATATTCTGTTTACTGAATCACATAAAATCTTATTTTAAACAACTTCATATATATATGGAATATCTAAAATATGAGCGGAGAAAGAAAGAAAGAGAATTTTCTACTCAAATTTGAATTTGCAAGAGATAGAAATAAATGGAAATGGCTTGAGAAAATAAAACATTCCCGAACAAAAAAAAATTCTGCCACTTAGACTTATATTAGGGAATCTTGTATAGATGAATAGAAAAGTAATAATAGAATAGAAAAAGGGATGCTATTTCTATCTATTATGATATTATGAGCCCGCTGGATACCAAAAAAGTAAATGGACTCAGGATTTTTGATCCCTGCTCTATCTATGAATGCAATAAAGGCAGAAATGATCCGCAGAGAAGAGATAGGGTGTGTTTCTTAGTTGAATTCGTGGAATCCAATTGGAGTGCGCAAGAGGAACTGTATTTAGTAAGAACACGCAGCTATTTAGCTATCCCTATAATCGCCTATCCAAATTCTACTTACTTTGGCAACCGCGCTATATATCCTAATTTCTATTGGATATTCAATAGATTCAATCTTCGAATCCTCGTCGCAAGGATTGACAGTCTTTGAAGAACGGAAGCACGGCCATTCCCTTAATCGCTTTCTAGGAATATCATATATAAATAAGATATCTAATTAGGTATATCTGCGTAATAATTTTTGTTATATGGTTGACATATACACATAATTCTTGTTATTATTGTAAGTGAAAAGGATTCAATTAGTGAAAATAATTGGCACTGATGGGTTGTGTCTCAATTTTATTGTCTTATGACACTAAGGAAAGGCTATTTGAGATAAAAAAAAAACAAAACTTTCATGAATTCACAGTCTATAGTTAATGGTTCCAATTTTCCTTTCTTTTGAATTTCTGTGACAGAAAAGAAAATTTGGCTTTTCTGTTTTCTCTTTCAATAAAAAACAAAAAAAAAAGAAAAAGGGTTTTGAGATTTATTAGAAAAGGCATAAGGAGAATGGGATTCATCGAATCCAATAAAAAATGTAAAAAATGCCAATCTCCCTATATTTTTCGTTTTGGCGGCATGGCCGAGCGGTAAGGCGGGGGACTGCAAATCCCTTTTCCCCAGTTCAAATCCGGGTGTCGCCTGACCAATAAAAACTCGAAATGCCTTTCTTGATAGCAGACAAATGACCCAATTCTTGCCCAGCAAAAGCAGAGGAAAAGGGCTAGAACTTAGAACTGCCAATACTTATTCAATTTTCAGAATAGGGGCTTTTCTATTTTATAAAAGGCTGTCAATCCTTGCGACGAGGATTCGAAGGAGGATTATGGTATAGAAGAACTAGGCTGTGAGGACTTACATTAATAGTGTAGTCTATACTGACTGAGCCTTGAATTAGATAGTGAAACGGGGAATCAAACAAATTCAGTATAAGAACTTGTTATGGGTAGATTTATTGGATTGCTTCATCAATAACCTTCCTTCGGTTAGAATTCCTTTTTGCCTCTGCGCCATCGATCGAGTTGATTATTATTAGTGATCAATAAGGGGAGAATATCTTCATATTCTATAGAGATAGAGATAGGGGACATAATTCATATGGATATAGTAAGTCTTGCTTGGGCTGCATTAATGGTAGTCTTTACATTTTCCCTTTCACTCGTAGTATGGGGAAGAAGTGGACTCTAGAGTAACGGCTAATTGAGTTGAGTAATCGAACTTTATCAATAGTCTCTTTCATAGATCATTCTCCAAAAGCGTTTTTTCAATTAATAAAAAAAAAAAGGAGATCCTTTTTCCAAATTAGAAATGCAAGATATGAAGAATATCTTTTTAATCAAAGAAATATTTGAAATATTTCAATTCATCCCATGTTCCTATTTTGATGAACTCTAGCCACTAGCTATTAACAGAATCAGATATGGATATTACAATGAGTAAAAACCCGCCCCCTTTTTTATTTGTTTCCCTCTTTATTGCTCAAGCATTTAGACTCTTAGAAATGAGAAATCATATTGAATTTACGCTTTATTGACTCAGTCCATATCATGGTTCACACGTTAGAAATAGTTGGAATCTACTACGATTTTTCTCAATCTGTCTGAACAATTTCCCATAGAATTGCTTGACTCATCTCTTAATGGTCCATTTTGCTTTGTCAGATTGATTGAGAAAAAGGGGATTACTCGCTTTCTTTTTTTTTTTCTAGAATTTTATTCGGTATATGCCCAGACCTTCCTCTATTGATTTGATTTATTCGACAGCTCCCTGGGTCCCTCCCTATTGGAAAAAATAAGAAACCGAGTAATTAGAGCCGCAACGCACGACATATAAGACATAAGAGTCAAAGCGGACATTCGGTTATCTCGGATTGGTTGGAATCACGACAAATCAAATGGATGGATCAAAAAACTCGAATTCTTAGGATATTATGTCAGAATTGGGGGTGACTTTTTATATATACATTAGACATATGTGATTTTTATGTACCTGATTTTTATGTACCTGATTTATATGTACCTGGATGAATATCCATATTATAGATGGATCCATATTCAATAGGAAATGAATCCTATATTATATATATTTCTACAGCCGAATCATCAGTCTCACTTTCTAGAATATAGAATAATAGACATTTAGTATGGTAGAAAGAAATAGATCTATTTCTTTCTACCATACTATCTATCGGATTTCATATACTATAACTGTTGATTCTAGTCCGCTCATTTAAGACTAGAGATTTAAATCTCCTTTCATTTATTCCATCAATTGATAAGGACTAAGAAGCCGGGCTTGATTCAAATTAATCCTTTTGACTGACCGTTTTTACGTAAATGATAAGTAAAAAAGCCGTAGGGATTAGAATGAACAATGCAGTAGCAATAAATGCGAGAATATTTACTTCCATAATTTGATTTTATCATTTTTTTTTTATTTCATAATAACTCGGGATCTAATCCCATAGAGAGTCTAAATCTTTTGTCTCTCACTTCGATAGTATGCAATTCCCCCCGATGGTATTAAATTGGATCAATGTCATGAATAACAATATCTCAGCTATCAAATCAATTTTTCATCAAGAATTGAATAGTATAACATAGGAAGATCTTTGATACATACGCAATAAAAAATGGAATTCCTGATCCAATCAAGAATCCTCTTTGGTTTTTCATTCTTTGTTCCTTTTATTTTCTATACCCCCCCGTCTTCTTTATAGAATCATATAACGACCATATGACCTATCTTACACTTCCGTTGATCACAAACCCAATCAATATTGTAGAAGTGAAATGGAAATAAAGAGGGAATTCCGTTCGAAACTTTGTTTTTTATGACCCAATTTCCTTATAAGACAAAGAGGTTTGATAAGGACGGATCCCAATAGAAAAGATCCAATACTTTGACAAATTGACTGTTTTGTAATTTGTTCTTTCTTCCATAGGACCTTTCAAATAGGAAGAAAAAGGATTATCCATTCCCTCACTAAGCTAAGTCTGGTAGATCCTTGTTTGATCTTTCTTTTAGTAATACCCCCTTTTTCGGTCCTAGAACAGATATATAATATGAAAAATTCAATATGAATTGAGAGTGCGATAGATTATTTCCAATTAGAAATTGATTTTCTATAAACTTGAAACTCGGAGTTAGGGGGAGTGGGGGTACTTTGAACCTTTCAAGCATTCCGCCGGGTTAACTATGTGAAAGTGGGGTTGATTTTGTATCGTACAAAAACAAAATATGAATCCTAATTGGTGTCTGTGCTCCTGTAAAACATATGTTTATTCTATAAAATGGATCAGGGGCAAGCGAAAAACCCAGACAAGTACGGCATTTCCCGGAATCCTTAATTGAATAGGGTGCTACCAATAATTGTAGCAATCTAAATAGGTCTCTCCCACATCCCATCAATCGGTACGGTACAAATTGAATGACTTGAAATTACCAAAAGGCAAAGGAAAGCAAAAAAGAAATAAGGACCCAGCACCGGGAAGGAGATCCTGCTCCGTGTCCCTCTTCACAGAAAATAGAGAGATGAATTGATGGATTCATCAGATTCTAGGTCGGGACTGACGGGGCTCGAACCCGCAGCTTCCGCCGTGACAGGGCGGTGCTCTGACCGATTGAACTACAATCCCAGATAAATAAGGCGTGGGGCCTACATATTTTGAACGGTTTCATTCAATCAAACAAGTTCAGTTCTATCTAGAATCATCGTATTCTAAGAGAGAAAGGGGTGATATATTACTATCAATCTCCATGCGAATATTGATTTTAGAGGGAACGAAACAGGTTGCTAGTAATCCTATTGGTTGTTTGTCAAATCGCGTCAAATCGATTGATAATAGCTATTTTTTTTTTTTACTTCTTTCTAGTTTCAGATGCTTCGGGAGAACAAATCAAATTGGAAATAATCTCATGATGGATCGGCGAATTTTTGGGCCGAGCTGGATTTGAACCAGCGTAGACAAATTGCCAACGAATTTACAGTCCGTCCCCATTAACCACTCGGGCATCGACCCAGGAAGAATCAATTCGAAACTTATTGATAATCCATGAGCAACTTCCTCTCATAGTACCCTACCCCCAGGGGAAATCGAATCCCCACTACTTCCGTGAAAGGGAAATGTCATCCACCTTTTGACCATGGGGGCATACCTGCTCGGATCGCCACCATACTATGCTCATTCATAGTATGAACAGTTTTTTGGAATTGTCAATAGAATCTAATGGTGTGACTAAATCCCACAAAGCTTTCTATCTTTCGCGATTCCTATCTATTTTCCTCTTCACTCACCTTTGATGAACAACCCTTACTTCATTATATTCTAATGAGGTAATGCTCTAATACCCCAGGAACTTATTTGTACCGCTAAAAATAGGAAACACCTCTCTTCAACTTTTACTCATCAATTCACGTATTATTTTATTATAGTATTATAGTAAGATATGCCTCTCTCTATCTCAGACTAAGACAGGAGATAAGGAAAGGATAGAAAATCGAAAATTGATAGATAGTTAAGTGTAGTTCCGGATAAAAGTTCCATGTATTCATCACATGATTCGATGAAACATCAAATAGAATAAAATCTCTTGGATCTATAGTTGAATTCTGTATCAAGT